GCGTGCATTATTATAATAATACAAATATATGCACTTGGGGCTGAAATTATACTGCCAGGGATTTTCCTGTTTCCGGGGGGTTTACAGGAGTATTAGAGATCTCAGGAGTATTGGGGGGAGGGGGGGTTTAACGCGCAAAAACCCAGGGGCATTTTAGGCACTTCCCAGGTAGACAAGCCGTATTTATGTCCTAGATATCTCTATATGTAATTCTTAAGTAATGGCTAACACCATGACATTACTATTCCGTGTGCGGGCAAAGGTAATGTCCTAGCTTGTTATTTATACTTCCTCGTACACTGTGAAATGCAAATGAAAAGGAAAAGAGAAAAAAAATACCAGTGACCCTCTAGAAAGAACGCTCGGCATGGGGGATGCTCCCGCTTATGTATTAACACCATTAACTTATGCAAGCGTCGATGAAAGTGTGAGGATTGTTACCAACACTTGACCCTGAAATAGGAACCAAATGCCAGGAATAGTTCACTTTGTGAAACCCCCACAATTATTGTCCCTCACCTTCAATAAACGTATTCATTGAGAAATCAACTGATGGTCGGTTCTTACTACATTAAGGTTTTGAGTGATGGCGGGATGTTGATACTTGGTATATCTTGACGCATGGAAGGTACTGTTAGAATCTTAAGTCTCGCCAGTTTCGTTGTCACTCATTTGTTGAATTTTATATTTGTTGCTTTGTGTGAGTCTTCTACTATTATTGACGTATGAAAGGGGAGGTCCAAGAAATGTTGATTATACATGTATGTACTTGAATGCTACTGATATGGTTAATATAGTTGTATGGTGATTATACATATATGTACAAAGAGTAGTTTAGTTTAGAATACTAGTTTTGGGAATTAGTGGTGGAGGTTAAATTCCTCTCTCTTTGATGAGCACTAGGGGGGAATTTAACCTCCGTCATCCGGTTTACAAGACCGGCGCTCTGAGTCTGAGCTACTAGTGCAGTGTCATTTAAGGATTTTGTTCTCTATTCAGCCTGCTAATGGGAAAAAGATAAGGAAGATGGAGAAATATAGTGCGGATGCAACCTGGCCGATAATAATGAAGGGGTGCTCTACGGGCATGCCTCCGATTCAAGTTAAGATGAGGACATCTGCGACAAGGGTCCAAAATAGGAATTGAGTGAGGGGTCGGAATGTTAGTGCTCGTTGTTTGGATGTGTGGAGGATGGGAACTACTAATAAGATGAGGATGGATGCCAATAGGGCGAGGACGCCCCCGAGCTTGTTAGGAATTGAGCGGAGGATGGCGTAGGCAAAGAGGAAGTACCACTCGGGTTTGATGTGTGGTGGGGTGACGAGGGGGTTAGCGGGGGTAAAGTTGTCGGGGTCCCCTAGTAAGTTAGGGGAGAAAAGGGCGAGGGCTGTGAGGGCGCTGATTAGGACTGCGAAGCCTAGCAGGTCTTTGTAGATAAAGTAGGGGTGGAACGGGATTTTGTCTGCGTCCGAGTTTAGGCCGAGCGGGTTGTTTGAGCCTGTTTCATGTAAGAAAAGAAGGTGGAGAAGGGTCACCGCTAGGACGATAAAGGGTAGGAGGAAGTGAAAGGCGAAGAAGCGGGTTAAGGTGGCATTGTCTACTGAGAATCCGCCTCAAATTCATTGGACAAGCGTGCTGCCGACATAAGGTACGGCGGAAAGGAGGTTTGTGATGACGGTAGCGCCTCAGAATGACATCTGCCCTCAGGGGAGGACGTAGCCGACGAAGGCGGTTATCATTACTAAAAGGAAGAGTACGACTCCGATACTTCATGTTTCTTTGTAGAGGTACGAGCCGTAGTAGAGTCCTCGTCCAATGTGAAGGTAAAGGCAAATGAAGAAGAAAGAGGCACCGTTGGCGTGGAGGTTTCGGATAAGCCATCCGTAGTTTACGTCTCGGCAGATGTGGGCGACGGATGAAAAGGCTATGGAGATGTCGGAGGTGTAGTGTATTGCAAGGAAAAGACCTGTGAGGATTTGGATTATCAGGCAAAGGCCGAGGAGAGAGCCGAAGTTTCATCAAGCTGAGATATTTGATGGGGCGGGGAGATCAATTAGTGCGTCGTTTGCGATTTTTAAAAGCGGGTGAGTTTTTCGAAGACTTGCCATTAAGGTTTCTGTAGTTGAATAACAACGGTGGTTTTTCAAGCCGTTAGTCCTGGTTAGAGTCCTGGTAGAAACTATGACTTATATAATGTCTTTATTTTTATTTGGGCTGGTTTTAGGGTTGGTTGCGGTTGCTTCGAATCCTTCTCCTTATTTTGCCGCTTTAGGGTTGGTTGTGGTGGCGGGTCTGGGATGTGGTGTCTTGGCGGGTCATGGGGGTCATTTTTTATCCTTGGTTCTGTTTTTGATTTATTTGGGGGGAATGTTGGTAGTATTTGCGTATTCGGCGGCCCTTGCCGCGGAGCCTTACCCAGAGACTTGGGGGAGCCGGTCTGTTGTAGTGTATGTCTTTGCGTACCTTGTGGGGGTGGGGCTGGTTTCAGGCTTCTTTTGAGGGGGGTGGTATGAGACCTCTTGGGTGCCGGTAGATGAGTTGGGGGAGATATCAATGTTGCGGGGAGATTCGGGAGGTGTCGCGTTGATGTATTCGGGGGGAGGGGGGATGTTAGTAATCGGTGCTTGGGTGTTGCTCTTAACGCTGTTTGTAGTGCTTGAGCTAACGCGAGGGCTGAGTCGGGGGACCCTTCGGGCGGTTTAAAGGACAAGTATTAGGGTGGCTAAGGCTAGTGTTAGTAGGAAGAAAGTTAGGTATGTCTTGATCATGCCTCGTTGGGCATCGCTTGTTGTGGTAACTAGAGGCATATTGAGGGAGGCTAAAGCTTTGGGGCCCGTTTTCTCTAGTCAGGTCAGGTCTACTATTTGGCTGGCGATTGTCTGGCCTAGGGTTAAATTGAGTTTGGGGAGGAAGCGATGGACGATGGTCGGGAAGAAGCCAAGCATATTGGAGAAGTGGTGGGGGGTTAATTTTGGGGTGGGCTTGAATTGTTTGCTTGTTAGGGATGCTAGTTCTAGCGCCAGGAGAAGGCCGAGGACAGTGACGGTGAGGGCGGCTAGCTTTAGGAGCGGGGGCATGGTCATAATGGGTGTCTTTAGGGGGGTCATGTTAGAGGTAATTAGAAGACCTGCAATGATGCTTCCTCAGGCTAGGCGTTTAATGGGGTTAATAACTGCTGGGTTGTTTTCGTTGATGGGGGAGAGCGGGTTAAATCGGGGGTGGCCCATGGATACAAAGAAAACAACTCGGAGGCTGTAAATGGCCGTAAAAGAAGTGGCTAGGAGGGTGAGGGTGAGGGCTCAGGCGTTAAGCTGGGATGTGTTTAGTGCTTCAATAATGGCATCTTTAGAGAAAAAGCCTGCCAGGAAGGGGGTGCCGGTGAGGGCCAAGCTGCCGAGGGTTAGGCAAGAAGAGGTGAATGGTGTGAGGTGGTGCATGCCGCCTATCTTTCGGATGTCTTGTTCGTCATTGAGACTGTGAATAATTGAGCCGGAGCAGAGGAAAAGTATTGCCTTGAAGAAGGCATGAGTGCAAATGTGGAGAAAGGCGAGTTGGGGTTGGTTAAGACCAATGGTAACCATCATTAGTCCTAGTTGGCTTGATGTTGAGAAGGCAACAATTTTCTTAATGTCATTTTGGGTGAGAGCGCAGGTGGCTGTGAATAGGGTGGTTAGGGCGCCTAGGCAGAGGCAGGTGGTAAGGGCTGTTTGGTTGTTTTCTAAAAGTGGGCTTATTCGGACGAGTAGGAAAATTCCTGCAACGACCATGGTGCTGGAATGCAGTAGGGCGGAGACTGGCGTGGGCCCCTCTATGGCAGAAGGAAGTCATGGGTGAAGCCCAAATTGGGCTGATTTACCAGTTGCGGCGAGAATGAGGCCCAGGAGAGGGAAAGTGAGGTCTTGGGCTTTGGCTGTTGTGAAGATTTGTTGTATTTCTCATGAGTTGAGGTTAGTTGCCATTCAAGCCATGGCGAAGATTAGTCCAATGTCCCCGACTCGATTGTAGAGGACGGCCTGCAAGGCCGCGGTGTTTGCGTCTGTTCGGCCGTATCATCAGCCGATGAGAAGAAATGACATAATTCCCACGCCTTCTCAGCCAATAAACAGTTGAAATATGTTGTTTGCTGTGACAAGGATGATCATGGCGATGAGGAAGATGAGGAGGTATTTAAAAAATCGATTTATGAAGGGGTCTGAGTGCATATACCAGGAGGCAAACTCAAGAATCGACCAGGTGACGTAAAGGGCAATGGGGGTGAAGATAATTGAGTAGTGGTCGAACTTAAAGCTGATGCTGATGTCAAAGGTTAGGGTGTTTATTCAGGTTCAGTTGGTAATAATTGTTTCTGCACCCTCGTTGAGGAACAGGAAGAGAGGAAGGAGGCTTGTGAAGAAAGCTAATTTTACTGCTGTTTTAACTTGGGAGAGGGCCCAGGTTGGGCCTTGAGGGTGGGGGCTGAGGGTTGTAAGGACAGGGTAGGCTAAAAGAAAGAAAATAATAATTAGGCTTGAGGTTATCATTAGGGAGGTAGTGTGCATAGCTGCTACTTGGATTTGCACCAAGAGTTTTTGGTTCCTAAGACCAACGGATGAGCTGTTATCCTTTAGAAGCGGTTCGAGTGAGCCCCGGGGTTCAACCAAGGTGGCGAAGATTAGCAGTCTTCGTTGCTAGCATGCCTCTCTCGGTGGACAGGAGGGCTTTAACCTTCATTTTCAGAATCACAATCTAACGTTTTTGTTAAACTATATCTACAGGCCGTTCAACCCCAAACTAGTTCGGGTTTAAGGATGAGGAGGAGCAGGGGAAGCAGGTGGAGGGCTATTAAGAGATGCTCTCGAGAGTGGGATGGTTGTAAGGCGATGATGTGGGCGGGAAGAGGGCCTCGTTGGGTTATTAGGAACATGTAAAGGGAGTAGCCTGCGGTGATAAGAGTCCCTGCCCCTGTTAGGGCCAGAGTTCATCAGGATCAGCTGAATAGTGAAGTAATAATTATTAGTTCTCCTATGAGGTTGGGAAGAGGGGGGAGGGCCAGGTTGGCGAGGCTGGCAAGGAATCATCAGGCAGTTATAAGTGGGAGGGCCATTTGGAGGCCTCGGGCGAGGAGCATGGTTCGGCTGTGGGTGCGCTCGTAGTTTGTGTTGGCCAGGCAGAACAGGGCGGAGGAGGTAAGTCCGTGTGCAATTATGAGGATTAGGGCTCCCGTGAGACCTCAAGGGGTTTGGATAAGAATCCCTCCAACCACCAGGCCCATGTGGCCTACAGAAGAGTAGGCGATGAGGGACTTTAGATCTGTTTGGCGTAGGCAAATTGAGCCGGTCATGATAACGCCCCAGAGTGCGAGGATGATGAAGGGGTAGCTTAGTTCTTTGGTTAGGGGCTCTAGTATTGGAAGGACTCGTATCATCCCGTAGCCCCCAAGTTTGAGGAGGACGGCGGCAAGAATTATTGAGCCTGCGATGGGGGCCTCGACGTGTGCTTTGGGCAGTCAAAGGTGTACGCCGTAGAGGGGCATTTTTACTAGGAAGGCTAGGAGACAGCCCGCTCATCAGAGTTTATCGGCAAAGGTTGTTAGTTGGGCAGGGTCAGAGAGTTGGAGGGTCAGGAGGGAGAGGGTGCCTGTGCTGTTTTGGAGGAGGAGAAGGGCGACAAGAAGAGGGAGGGAGCCGGCCAGGGTGTAAAATAGGAAGTAGGTGCCTGCATTGAGGCGTTCTGCCTGGTTTCCTCAGCGGGTGATGAGGAAGAGGGTTGGGATTAGGGTGGCTTCAAACATTACGTAAAACATAATGACTTCGGTGGCGCTGAAGGCCAAAATGAGAAAGATTTGCAGGGAGGTCAGGAGGGTAATATATATACGTTGGCGGTTGGTTGGTTCGAGGGCTGTGTGGTTTTGGCTTGCAAGGAGTATGAGGGGGAGCAGTCAGCAAGTGAGGACCAGAAGAGGGGTTGAGAGTGGGTCTGTTGCCATGTAGGGGTTGAGAGAGGTTCATCCTGTCTCTGACAGGTTGCTTAGTCAGCTGAGGCTAATCAGTGCAATAAGTAGGCTGTGCGCAAGTGTTGTGGATCAAAGTCATTTGGGAGGAGAGAGTCAGGTTATTGGGACGAGCATTAATGTGGGAATAAGAACTTTTAGCATTGGAGGAGGTTTAGGCTTTGCAGGCGATCGGTGCCATGGGTTCGGGTGGTGGCAACCAGTAGCGCAAGTCCCGCACTTGCTTCGCAGGCTGAGAATGCCAGAAGGAGCATGGGGGAGGCGGAGAAGTTGGTGGAGTCTAGTTGGAGGGTTCATAGGGAGAGGGCAATAAATAAGGAGAGTATTATGCCTTCCAGGCATAGTAGGGCCGATAGGAGGTGGGTTCGGTGGAATGCTAGGCCGGTTAGTCCTAGAATGAAGGCTGAGGAAAAGGCAAAGTGGGCGGGGGTCATTAGGTGAGTGTGGAATTTAACCACAAGTTTTTGAGCCGAAATCAAATGTTTTTCTTAAACTAATTACCTATTCGGCCCACTCTAGGCCTCCTTGAAGTCATTCATAAATCAGGCCTAGGGTGAGGAGGGCTAGGACAATGGTGGCTCAGAGGAAGGTTAAAAGGGGGGAGGCCAGTTGGTCCCCTCAGGGGAGGGGGAGAAGAAGAGCAATCTCTAGGTCGAACAGCAGGAATAGGATGGCAACGAGGAAAAATCGTAGGGAGAAGGGTAGTCGGGCGGTGCCGAGGGGGTCGAAGCCGCACTCGTAGGGGGAGAGCTTTTCGTGGTCGGGGTTCATTTGGGGAAGTCAGAATGATACGATGGCCAGAACGGTTGAGAGTAGGGTGGTGATGATGATGATGGTTGAGATTAAATTCATTATCTTTCCTTGGATTTTAACCAAGACCTGGTGATTGGAAGTCACTGATACTAATTTAGTACTAGAAAGATTATGAGCCTCATCAGTAGATGGAGATGTAGAGGAATAGTCAGACGACGTCTACAAAATGTCAGTATCAGGCGGCGGCCTCAAATCCGAAGTGATGTTCAGACGTAAAGTGGTATTGGACTTGACGAAGTAGGCAGACGGCTAAGAAAGTAGAGCCGATGATGACGTGGAGTCCGTGGAAGCCCGTGGCTACGAAGAATGTGGAGCCATAGACGCCATCTGCGATGGTGAAGGGGGCTTCATAATATTCTAGGGCTTGGAGGAAGGTAAAATAAAACCCGAGGAGGATGGTAAGGGCTAGGGAGTGGACAGCTTGTTTACGCTCACCTTCCATGATGCTATGGTGGGCCCAGGTGACGGTTACCCCGGAGGCCAGGAGGACTGCGGTATTAAGAAGGGGCACTTCGAATGGGTCAAGGGTGAGGATGCCAGTTGGGGGTCAGCAGCCGCCTAGTTCAGGGGTGGGAGCAAGGCTTGAGTGGTAGAAAGCTCAGAAGAAGCCAAGGAAAAAGAAAACTTCTGATGTAATAAACAGGATTATGCCAAATCGGAGACCTTTTTGGACAGGTGGGGTGTGGTGCCCCAGGAATGTGCCTTCTCGAATAATGTCTCGTCATCATTGGTACATTGTTAAGAGGAGGCCAATAAGGCCTAGGGATAGGAGGATTGTGGAGTGGAAGTGGAATCAAATTGCAAGGCCTGATGTTAGGAGCAGGGCGGCGATGGCACCTGTTAGGGGTCAGGGGCTGGGGTCTACTATGTGATATGCGTGTGCTTGATGGGCCATTAGACGTTTTCTTGTAGGTAGAGGCTTAGAAGCAGGACGAAGACGTAGGCTTGAATCATGGCTACGGCGAGCTCTAAGATGGTTAGTAAAAGTAGGAGAATGGTTGTGAGGATTGCTGCTGCGGGCATTATAGTCAGGAGGGCAAAGGTGGCGGAGGAGGTGAGTTGTATTAAGAGATGGCCGGCCGTGAGGTTAGCGGTCAGTCGGACGCCTAGGGCTAGGGGGCGAATGAATAGGCTGATTGTTTCGATTACGATAAGAATTGGAATGAGGGGGGTAGGTGTACCCTCTGGAAGGAGGTGGCCTAGGGCTACTGTTGGTTGGTTTCGTATCCCAATTAGGACTGTGGCCAGTCAAAGTGGAAATGCAAGGCCTAAGTTAAGGGATAGCTGTGTGGTAGGGGTGAAGGTGTAGGGGAGGAGGCCTAGTATATTAAGGGTAATAAGAAAGATTATAAGAGAGGCCAGGATTAAGGCTCAGTTATGTCCACCTGGGCTTACGGGGATTAGGATTTGATGAGTGAATCGGCTAATAAACCAGCTTTGGAGGGCGATTAGGCGGTTGCTGAGCCATCGGAGGCCAGGGGCGGGGAAGAGGATTCAGGGGAGGGCTAGGGCCAGGGCCAGTAGGGGAATTCCCAGGTAGGTGGGGGATATAAATTGGTCGAAGAGGCTTACAGTCATGGTCAGTTTCAGGTTCCTATGTTGAATGTTTCTGTGCTTTGGAGGGTAGGTTCATTTGGAAAGGTGTGGGCTAGGACTTTGGGGGGGATGATGACTAGAAATGTTATTCAGGAGAAGATTAGAATGGCAAGTCAGGGGGATGGGTTTAGCTGGGGCATGTCGCTGAGGGTGGTTGGGAGCCACCAGTCTTTAGCTTAAAAGGCTAACGCTGGACCCTAATTAGCTTCTTAGCGAGGCTTCTTCAACTATTAAAGCGGTTCAGGCCTCGAAGTGGGTTAGAGGGACTGCCTCGACTACAATAGGTATGAAGCTGTGGTTAGCCCCACAAATCTCGGAGCACTGCCCATAGTAGACGCCGGGGCGGGTTGTGATGAAGGCTGTTTGGTTTAGTCGGCCAGGAACTGCATCCATTTTGATACCTAGTGTGGGGACAGCTCATGAGTGAAGTACGTCTTCGGCGGAGATAAGGACTCGGATGGGGGAGTCGACGGGGATAACCATTCGGTGGTCTGCTTCTAGTAGGCGGAATTGGCCGGGGGCAAGGTCTTGTGTGGGGAGCATGTAGGAGTCAAAGCCAAGATCTTCGTAATCGGTGTATTCGTAGGATCAGTATCATTGGTGGCCCATGGCTTTAATTGTCAGGTGGGGATCATTAATTTCGTCTATGAGGTAGAGGATGCGAAGAGAGGGGAGGGCAATTAGGATTAGTGTGATTGCGGGGAGTACAGTTCAGATAATTTCGATTTCTTGGGAGTCGAGGATGAGTTTGTCTGATATCTTGGTTGAAATCAGGCATACAATAATGTAAAGGACCAGTACACTGATTAGAAGAACGATCATAAGGGCATGATCATGAAAGTGAAGTAGCTCTTCTATGAGGGGGGAAGTGGCATCTTGGAAACCTAGTTGGGCGGGATGGGCCATGAGGGGTTAAGTCACGCGGGGGTTTAACCCACGACTCTGCCTTGACAGGGCAGTGTAAGTGCTTTACTAGTGTCTTATAAGAAAGTGACAGAGCGGTTATGTCGTTGGCTTGAAACCAACTTACGGGGGTTCAAGTCCTCCCTTTCTCGCGCGAGCCCATTGGATTTGGACAAAAGGGGGCTCTTCAAAGGTGTGGTAGGGGGGAGGGGAGCCATGGAGTCACTCCACGTTAGTGCTTGCAAAGCGTACTTCTAATACTTCTCGTTTGGCAGCAAAGGCCTCTCATAAAATAAATAAGAAAAGAATTACTGCTACAAGGGAGACTAGGGAGCCTAGAGAGGAGATAGTGTTTCACAAGGCATACGCGTCTGGGTAGTCTGAATATCGTCGAGGCATTCCGGCGAGCCCGAGGAAGTGCTGGGGGAAGAAAGTGAGGTTTACTCCTGCAAACATGATGGCAAAGTGGACCTTTGTCCAGGTGCTGTGGAGGGTATATCCGGAGAATAGGGGGAATCAGTGCACAAAGCCGCCCATAATGGCGAATACTGCTCCTATCGAGAGGACGTAGTGGAAGTGGGCAACTACGTAGTATGTGTCGTGCAGGACGATGTCCAGGGAGGAGTTGGCGAGGACGATCCCTGTCAGTCCGCCCACTGTAAAGAGGAAAATAAAGCCAAGGGCCCATAGGAAGGGGGCTTCTCATTTTAGGGCGCCTCCGTGGAGGGTTGCGAGCCAGCTGAAGACTTTTACACCGGTTGGGATGGCAATAATCATTGTGGCGGATGTGAAGTAGGCTCGTGTGTCCACGTCCATACCAACTGTAAACATATGGTGGGCCCACACAATAAAGCCCAGAAGGCCGATGGCCATCATGGCTCATACTATTCCCATGTAGCCGAAGGATTCTTTTTTGCCGGCGTAGTAGGCAACAATGTGTGAAACCATGCCGAATCCGGGGAGAATGAGAATGTAGACTTCAGGGTGGCCGAAGAATCAGAACAGGTGTTGGTAGAGGATCGGGTCTCCTCCTCCTGCCGGGTCGAAGAAGGATGTGTTAAGGTTACGATCTGTGAGAAGCATTGTAATGCCGGCGGCCAGGACGGGGAGTGATAGTAGTAAGAGGACAGCTGTAATCAGGACAGCCCACACAAATAATGGAAGTTGGTATTGAGAAACCGCAGGGGGTTTTATGTTGATAATTGTTGTGATAAAGTTAATGGCCCCAAGAATTGAGGAGACACCTGCAAGGTGTAGGGAGAAGATGGCCAGGTCAACAGAGGCGCCTGAGTGCGCCAGGTTACTAGCGAGAGGGGGGTAGACGGTTCAGCCTGTTCCGGCCCCTGCCTCAACTCCGGAAGAGGTAAGGAGAAGGAGGAAAGAAGGGGGGAGAAGTCAGAAGCTCATGTTGTTCATTCGAGGGAATGCCATGTCGGGTGCTCCAATCATTAAGGGGATGAGTCAGTTTCCGAAGCCCCCAATTATGACGGGCATTACTATAAAGAAAATTATCACGAAAGCATGGGCTGTGACAACTACGTTATAGATCTGGTCGTCTCCAATGAGTGAGCCGGGCTGGCTAAGCTCTGCTCGGATCAGGAGGCTTAGGGCGGTGCCTACCATTCCGGCGCATGCACCAAAAACTAGGTAGAGGGTGCCGATATCTTTGTGGTTGGTGGAAAAGAATCAACGAGTGATTGCCATAGGTAGGTCGGGTAGGATGGCTGAGTTTTAAGCGGTGGATTGTAGTCCCATGTACAGAGGTTAAATTCCTCTTCTTACCAAGCTCCGAGGTGTTTAACATATTAGATTGCAAATCTTAAGAAGCAGGCTAACCCCTGCCGGGGCTTTCCCCCGCCTCTGGCGCGGAATTAGGCGGGGGAAAGGTAGACGGATGCTCGCTGGTTTGGGCGCTTAGCTGTTAACTAAGAGTTTGTAGGATCGAGGCCTGCCTGTCTAGATAAGGTTTTAGCTTAATTAAAGCATTTGTTTTGCATACAGAAGATGTGGGATAGTATCCCGCAAGTCTTACAGGGACTGGGAGATTTTCACTCCCGCTGAGGGCTTTGAAGGCTCTTGGTCTTGTGCTATCCTAAGTCTCTTAAGAGGTTAGTAGTGCTATAATAGTTGGGGTAAGTGGGAGAAGTGCGAGGGTGGCGATGGTTGAAAGGGCCAGGGGGAGCGTGGTTTGGGCTGATTGCATCCGTCAGGGTGTTGTGCCTGAGAGGTTGTTGGGGAACATTGTTAGGGCCATGGCATATGACAGGCGCAGGTAGAAGTATAGGCTGAGGAGGGCGGTAAGTGCGGCTAGGGTAGCGGTCAGGGCTATGTCTTGTTTAGTTAGTTCCTGGAGGATCAGTCATTTTGGTATGAAGCCGGAAAGTGGGGGGAGGCCCCCTAGGGAGAGGAGGATGAGGGGCGTGAGTGCGGTTAGTGCGGGGGCCTTAGTTCAGGAGGTGGCTAAAGCATTAATATTAGTTGCATTGCTTAGTTTAAACACGAGGAATGTTGAGAAGGTTATAGTAAGGTACATGAGGAGGGTGAGGAGGGTGAGGGCTGGGGAGAATTGTAGCACTAGGATTATTCAGCCAAGGTGGGCGATAGAGGAGTAGGCGAGAACTTTTCGGAGCTGGGTTTGATTAAGTCCGCCCCATCCTCCGATAAGGGTGGATGCGAGACCGAGAATAACAAGGAGGGTCGAGTTGGCTGGGTAAATTTGTAGCAGGAGGGCGAAGGGGGCAAGTTTTTGTCAGGTGGAGAGGACAAGGCCAGTGCCGAGGTCAAGGCCTTGGAGAACCTCGGGGAGTCAGATGTGAAGGGGTGCTAGCCCAATTTTTAGGGCGAGGGCAAGGGTAAAGAGGGTAACGGGGAGGGGGTGCGTCATGTGATGAATGTCTCACTGCCCGGTCAGTCAGGCATTTGTTGTAGTTGCGAAGAGAAGGGTGGAGGCTGCAGTTGCTTGTGCGAGGAAATATTTTAAGGAGGCCTCGACTGCCCGGGGGTGGTGAAATTGGGCTATTAGTGGTAAAATTGCAAGAGTATTAATCTCAAGCCCTATTCAGGCGAGAAATCAGTGGGAGCTTGCAAATGTGATTGTAGTTCCTAGACCTAGACCGAGTAATAAAGTGGCTAAGATGTACGGGTTCATTAGCGAAGGTGGGGGTCAAACCCACATTTTTGGGGTATGGGCCCAAAAGCTTATTTAGCTGACTTTGCTAGGAAGTGGTGTAGTGGAAGCACTGAGAGTTTTGATCTCTCCGGGTAGGGTTCGAACCCCTTCTTCTTAAGGAGCTGGAGGGAATTTGACCCTCATGATTCACTCTATCAAAGTGGTCCTTTGCTTCAGGCACAACTCCGGGGCTATAGTTGGGGCGGGAGGCCAACAAATGCGATGGGGAGCGCTAAGTGTCAAATAACTAGGGCAAGGGTTAAAGGGAGGAAGTTCTTCCAGATTAAGTGCATGAGCTGGTCATACCGGAATCGGGGGTAGGAGGCTCGAACCCACAAGAAAAGAACAGAGAGCAGGGCTGCCTTAGTTATCAGGTTGACAGCTGTGAGCTCCGGGGCTGTGGGGGTGTGGGAGGCCCCGAGGAAGAGGGTAGCGGAGAGTGTGTTTATAAGGAGGATGTTGGCGTACTCCGCGAGGAAAAATAAGGCAAACGGGCCCCCAGCATATTCTACGTTGAAGCCTGAGACTAGCTCGGACTCACCTTCGGTGAGGTCAAACGGGGCTCGGTTGGTCTCTGCTAGTGTGGAGATATATCATATCGCAGCTAAGGGCCATGCTGGGAAGATTAGTCAAATGCTCTCTTGGGCAACATTAAAGGTCTGAAGGGTGAAGCCTCCTACAAAGATAATGGCGCTGAGGAGAATTAATCCCAGGCTAACTTCATATGAGATGGTTTGGGCAACGGCCCGGAGGGCCCCGATGAGGGCATATTTTGAGTTGGATGCTCAGCCTGACCCAAGGATTGAGTAAACGGCGAGACTAGAGAGGGCCAGAATAAATAGGATGCCCAGGTTGAGGTCAATAACGGGGTAGGGTATGGGTATAGGGGCTCAGAGTGTGAGGGCTAATGTAAGGGCTAGTATGGGAGTGAGGATAAATAGGATCGGAGAGGATGTGGAGGGGCGGACAGGCTCCTTAATAAAGAGTTTAATGCCATCGGCGATGGGCTGTAGGAGGCCGTAGGGCCCTACAATGTTGGGTCCTTTTCGTAGTTGTATATAGCCCAGGACTTTGCGTTCGATTAGGGTGAGGAAGGCAACGGCTAGGAGGACGGGAACAATAAAGCCCAGGGGATTAATGATGTGGGTTATAAAAGTGTGGATCATAGTTAAGGAGAGGATTTGAACCTCTGTAGAAAGGGCTTAGATCTTTTGCAATGTCCAGGTTCTGCCACCTTAACGTGTTCTTTTCGAGAACGTGGGTGTATGCCCTCTTGTCTATTTTAGTTGGTTGCATTAGGTGAGGGTGGGGCGTACTTGGAGCATGGGCCTCTTCTTTTCGGTCCTTTCGTACTAGATAAGATCATGGCATAGATAGAAACTGACCTGGATTGCTCCGGTCTGAACTCAGATCACGTAGGACTTTAATCGTTGAACAAACGAACCCTTAATAGCGGCTGCACCATTAGGATGTCCTGATCCAACATCGAGGTCGTAAACCCCCTCGTCGATATGGGCTCTAAGAGAGGATTGCGCTGTTATCCCTAGGGTAACTCGGTTCGTTAATCGGCGTTGCCGGATCTTGTTGGTCAGAAATTCTGTTCACTAGAGTGGGAGCTCTCATTTGTAGGAGCAAAAATAGTAGTGCTTCCATTCCACGCGGGGGTTATGTGCTTCCCCGCGGTCGCCCCAACCAAAGACATCGGGACCAGGGTACACTAGTTTGGTCCTTTTTAAGGGAGTTTTGACGTGGCCTGCCTTGGTGTCTAAAGCTCCATAGGGTCTTCTCGTCTTATGGGGGAATTCCCGCTTCTGCACGGGAAGATCAATTTCATTGACTTGAAAGGGGAGACAGTCAAGCCCTCGTGTTGCCTTTCATACCGGTCTTCATTTAAAAGACAAGTGATTTCGCTACCTTTGCACGGTCAAAATACCGCGGCCGTTGAACAACATGGTCACCGGGCAGGCAGGACCTCTTATACATGTTTTGCAAGAGGCGATGTTTTTGGTAAACAGGCGAGGCTTTATGTGTTTGCCGAGTTCCTTCCTTTTCTTTTAGTCTTTCCTTGAAGGCACACCAGTGTGGGTTTAACGATTAGTATAGTGAGTGTTTTTCTAGTAGGTGGGTCTGTTGTTCAGGGCCCTCTTTGTTTGGGGTCGTTAAGATTCGGTGGGGGTCCGATCCGAAGTACACTTGTGCGAGGAGAGAGGCTGATTTGCCCTCTTATTACTCATATTAGCATGGTCGCTTCCATGGGTGCATGGGGCGGCCTGGTAATATTAGGGGGCTAAGATAAAATTGTCGGGATTTGGGGTGGTAAATATGTCTGAGCTTTGACGTATTCTATGGGGGTGGCTGCTTTTAGGCCCACCAAAACATTTTACCTTATATTTAAGTATGATCTTTTCCCTCCTGGGAAAGTTGTGTCTTGTGTCAAAGGGGCTGTACCCCCTTTTACTAACTCTCTTGGCTTCTCTTGGTCATTAGTGTGTAATAATAAGCGGGGTGAGGGGAGAAATCCGGGAGGCTGAACTTCTATTCATTTCTCAGGCAACCAGCTATAACTAAGTTCGATAGGTCTGTCACCTCTACTCAAAGCTCTTCCCACTCTTTTGCCACAGAGACGGGTTTGCCCTATTGCTAGGCTGGCTTGGAGTAGCTCACATAGTTTCGGGGGGTCAAACTAAAGTGCTCTTTGCTTGACATTTTCTAGCTAAATCATGATGCAAAAGGTACGAGGTTGAATCTCTGCTTTTCTAGGCTTTACTGGGTTATTTCATTTCTCTTTCAGCGTTCCCTTGCGGTACTTTCTCTATAGCGCGGCAGTTCCTTTTCTGTCGCCCGTACTTGGGAGGAAAAATGGTTTGTTTATGTGTTGTTGAGTATTTTAGGGGGTATTGATGGGGGTTTGTTGTTCTTAGGGGAGGCGGCTAGCTGATGGGCGTCAGGGTAATCCGACTTGCACGGATGACTACTCAGTGTAAGGGAGGTGCTTTTCTATCTTAGCTATACTCTGATTTTCCCAAGTACACCTTCCGGTACACTTACCATGTTACGACTTGCCTCCCCTACCACCACTACGCGTGAGCGTAAGAAAAATAGTAAGTCAGGGGAGAGTGACGGGCGGTGTGTGCGCGCTTCAGGGCCAGTTTCAGCGGGACACTCTATTTCCTGCTTACTGCTAAATCCTCCTTCAGATGTGTGTTTCAGTGCATCATCTGTTATTCTCTGTTATCAAAGAATGTAGCCCATTTCTTCCCCTTCCATACGCTACACCTCGACCTGGCGTTTAGGGGTGTACCAATTTTGCTTACTATACGTCCTTCACGGGGTAAGCTGACGACGGCGGTATATAGGCGGGGGAAACAAAGAAGGGTGAGGTTGAACGGGGGGTATCGGTTCTAGAACAGGCTCCTCTAGGTGGATCTAAAGCACCGCCAAGTCCTTTGGGTTTCAAGCTGGTGCTCGTAGTTCCCAGGCGGACAACAGGTGTGTATTGTTGTCAATGTTTAGGACTAAGCATAGTGGGGTATCTAATCCCAGTTTGTTTCTTAGCTTTCGTGGAATCAAGGTTATAAAGCCACTTTCGTGGATGAGCTTCTCACCTTCGGTATGCGTATAACAGCCTTGAGGGCGTTCGGCTTTAGTAATGGGTCTTTTCTAACCACTCTTTACGCCGTTGACTATCGACTTGGGCCTCTCGTATAACCGCGGTGGCTGGCACGAGTTTTACCGGCCCTTTTAGCTTTAACTAAGTCAAGTTTTCACTTATGGCTTAATGTCTATCACTGCTGAGTTCCCTTGAGGGCGTGGCGAAGCAAGATGTCGTGGGCTACGGGGTGTTGTGCCTGATACCAGCTCCTTGTTCCCGGGCAGGGAACTGTCAGGGCATTCTCACAGGGGTGCGGATACTTGCATGTGTAAATATAGCTAGAGTTGATAGTAAAGTCAGGACCAAGCTTTTATGCTTGCGGGGCTTTCTAGGGCCCATCTTAACAGCTTCAGTGTCATGCTTTAATTAAGCTACGCCGGC